AGTCAAAAATGAATATTTGTGAACAATGCGGATATTATTTGAAAATAAGTAGTTCAGATAGAATCGAGCTTTCGGTTGATCCAGGTACTTGGGATCCGATGGATGACGGCATGGTTTCTCTGGATCCCATTGAATTTCATTCAGAAGAGGAACCTTATAAAGATCGTATTGATTCTTATCAAAAAAAAACAGGATTAACAGAGGCTGTTCAAACAGGTACAGGTCAACTAAACGGGATTCCCGTCGCAATTGGGGTTATGGATTTTCAGTTTATGGGGGGTAGTATGGGATCCGTAGTAGGCGAGAAAATCACCCGTTTGATCGAGTATGCTACCAATAAACTTTTACCTCTTATTCTAGTGTGTGCTTCCGGAGGGGCACGCATGCAAGAAGGAAGTTTGAGCTTGATGCAAATGGCTAAAATATCTTCTGCTTTATATGATTATCAATCAAATAAAAAGTTATTTTATGTATCAATTCTTACATCTCCTACTACTGGTGGAGTAACAGCTAGTTTTGGTATGTTGGGGGATATCATTATTGCCGAACCTAATGCCTATATTGCATTTGCGGGTAAAAGAGTAATTGAACAAACATTGAATAAGACAGTACCTGAAGGTTCACAAGCGGCTGAATATTTATTCCATAAGGGCTTATTCGATCCAATCGTACCACGTAACCCTTTAAAGGGTGTTCTGAGTGAGCTATTTCAGCTCCACGCCTTTTTTCCTTTCAATAAAAATTCAATCAAGTAGAGTCTTGAGTTCCACTTTTTTTTTGTGGCGAACAACTAGTTAGTTAGTTTATCAGAATCAAAATAAAAAACCGAAAAAATGAATTTTTATTTGGTGACATAAGATTTAATTGTAGAAAGAATCATGCGGATAATCGTTGTTTTTTTACCGATATTGCTGATTAGTAATATCGGTAAAAAAACAACAACATAAACAGCGAATTCTTCCTTCGAATTAGGAGGCAAGGCAAATAAAACGAATTTCGTGTTCTGTTCGCCTCTTCTATATGTATATATTTCAAATATAGAAAATATAGAATCTTGCATCTTTCTATATCTCCCAAGAAGTCCCCTTTTTATAAGAATTCCTGCTCTTGGGTCGGATTCTAACGAATCTTTCGGGGATTTAAAAATTTTTAAGAGACTCTTTTTTTATTAAAAAAGAAATTAGAAGAAGAAGATAAGAACAATATAAGAATAAAAATAAAAGAAGTAAGAATAATAAAGAAAGTGGATTATCATACATACATCTATTTCATGTAGAAAGATGAATAAGTCCGTTTATTTAGTTCGACATTGCTTGCACTTATTATATATACTCACTTCGATATACTTAGTATACTAATATACGAATTATAATATGAATTATAATTATTATAAGATATCCTTATAACAATAACAGGTACAAATATTAAATTGAGGTACCCCATTCTATGACAATTCTCAACAACTTACCCTCCTTTTTTGTGCCTTTAGTGGGCCTAGTATTTCCGGCAATTGCAATGGCCTCTTTATCTCTTCATGTTCAAAAAAAAAAGATTTTTTAAATCTGATGTGGTCAAATCTCATCTAGTTTTTTTTTCAAGACTTAGCGAACAAGGATATCCATTTAGTAGAATATTGTATAAGAATAACAGGCGGCTTTCTCCGAACATAAATGAAAAAGATCTTATACATGCGTAAACATGATATATGGACAGACGAATTCTAGCAATAAAAAAAAAAAAAAAAATAGGCTGGGATCCGAACTCATGTCTGAAATTAAAGTAAATCTATCCATATGTATGTAGCTATTGATAGGGAATCATATGAAGGGGATGCTTTTATTTTATTATATCTAACTAATTCGATTAATTACTACTAAAAGTTCACATCAGAATAGTACTAGTTGATGAGAGTTACTTCGGAAAAAAAAGTAAAGTGCAATTTTTTTTTGTTATTCCATAAAATGCAACTGGATCTACTATGTATGAGTTGGCGATCAGAATATATATGGATAGAATTTATAGCGGGATCTCGCAAAACAAGTAATTTCTGCTGGGCGTTTATCCTTTTTTTAGGTTCATTAGGATTCTTATTGGTTGGAATTTCTAGTTATCTTGATAAGAATTTGATATCCTTCTTTCCGTCTCAACAAATCCTTTTTTTCCCACAAGGGATCGTAATGTCTTTCTATGGGATCGCGGGTCTCTTTATTAGTTCCTATTTGTGGTGCACAATTACATGGAATGTAGGTAGCGGTTATGATCGATTTGATAGAAAAGAAGGAATAGTGTGCATTTTTCGTTGGGGATTTCCTGGAAAAAACCGCCGCATCTTTTTACGATTTCTTATGAAAGATATTCAGTCCATCAGAATAGAAGTAAAAGAGGGTATTTATGCTCGTCGTGTCCTTTATATGGAAATCAGAGGCCTGGGAGACGTTCCCTTGACTCGTACTGATGAGAATTTGACTCCACGGGAAATTGAGCAAAAGGCTGCGGAATTGGCCTATTTCTTGCGTGTACCAATTGAAGTATTTTGAAAAAAGAAACTCCAAAATAAATGCTTTCTCAGCAAGAGGAAAACCCCTAAGAATCTTTTTTTTTCTATAAGCATAACTTACTTAATTAAAGTTTCTTCAGAACGCCTCGTGGGGCCAAAGCAAGGCAAACGTGTACGTGGCGGCCATAATATAAAACGAAACCTTTTTTGTTTTTGTCTGTCAATTTTTTTTGAAATATTTGATATTTTCTTTTTTAATAAACAGGAAGTTCTTTCATTTCGAAATCCGAAAAAGATTCATTATTGAATCTTTATTTGAATCTTTCGGGCATTCATCAAAGGGGAGTAATTACTTCGAATATTTGATCAATTAAGATATCTGGAAACAATCTATTTTTTTATTATTTCTTTATTTGAATTCGAATTCGAAGTCGATTCTTCTTCTATTTCTGTATTTTTTCTACACTAGATTCAAGGACTAACCTCTGAATCACAACTAAAAAAATGGGGGCTCGATTAATAAATTAATAATTAATAGGCGCGATACAACTTATGCTTGATAGAAATATTAGATCGCATAGAGTCAACGAATGAGGTGACAATTCACAGATGAAAAAATGACAAAAAAGAGCGCATCTATTCCCCTTCGATATCTTTCATTTATAGTATTTGTAGTCTTTTTGCCCCGGTGGATCACTCTCTCGTTTAATAAAAGTCTAGAATCTTGGGTTACTAATTGGTGGAATACTAGGAAATCCGAAACTTTTTTGAACGATATTCAAGAAAAGAGTATTCTAGAAAAATTCATAGAATTAGAGGAGCTATTTCTCTTGGATGAAATGGTAAAGGAATTCCCGGAAAGACATCTACAAAAGTTTCGTATGGGGCTCCACAAAGAAACAATCCAATTGATCAAGATACACGATGAGGATCATATCCATACAATTTTGCACTTCTCGACAAATCTAATCTGTTTCGTTATTCTAAGTGCTTATTCTATTCTGGGTAATGAAGAACTCGTTTTTCTTAATTCTTGGGTTCAAGAATTCCTATATAATTTAAGCGACACAATAAAAGCCTTTTCCATTCTTTTAGTAACTGATTTATGTATCGGATTCCATTCGCCCCACGGTTGGGAACTAATGATTGGCTATGTCTATAACGATTTTGGATTTTTTCATAATGATCAAATTATATCTGGTCTTGTTTCCACTTTTCCAGTCATTCTAGATACAATTTTCAAATATTGGATTTTCCTTTATTTAAATCGTGTATCTCCGTCACTTGTAGTGATTTATCATTCAATGAATGACTGAAAAACGAGTCAATTAGAATGTTTCTTACTTTGTACCTAAGCAAAGCATTCCAGGTCGTACTTACCTTACTCTTTCTACCCATTCAGAGGATTCCTCCTATATTCCAGTAAAATTATTTCAGTAAATAGCAAAATCGCGGATAGGGAACTATACTAGCGACCTACCCAATTTTATTGTAGAAATTTTCGGGATCAACGATTGGACCATGCAAATTAGAAATACTTTTTCTTCGATAAAGGAAGAGATTACTCGATTCATTTCCGTATCACTCATGATATATATAATAACTCGGGCCTCCATTTCAAATGCATATCCCATTTTTGCGCAGCAGGGTTTTGAAAATCCACGAGAAGCCACTGGTCGTATTGTATGCGCCAATTGCCATTTAGCTAATAAACCTGTGGATATTGAGGTTCCGCAAGCGGTACTTCCTGATACTGTGTTTGAAGCAGTTGTTAGAATTCCTTATGATATGCAACTGAAACAAGTTCTTGCTAATGGTAAAAAGGGGGGGTTGAATGTAGGGGCCGTTCTTATTTTACCGGAAGGGTTTGAATTAGCCCCCCCCAGTCGTATTTCTCCCGAGATGAAAGAAAAGATAGGCAATCTATCTTTTCAGAATTACGGCCCCACTAAAAAAAATATTCTTGTGATAGGGCCTGTTCCTGGTAAGAAATATAGTGAAATCACCTTTCCTATTCTTTCCCCGGATCCCGCGACTAATAAAGATGTTCACTTCTTAAAATACCCAATATACGTAGGTGGTAACAGGGGAAGGGGCCAGATTTATCCCGACGGGACAAAAAGTAACAATACGGTTTATAATGCTACAGCAGCGGGTATAGTAAGCAAAATCATACGAAAAGAAAAAGGGGGGTACGAAATAACCATAACGGATGCATTGGACGGACGCCAAGTGGTTGATATTATCCCTCCAGGACCAGAACTTCGTGTTTCAGAGGGCGAATCTATCAAACTTGATCAACCATTAACAAGTAATCCTAATGTGGGTGGATTTGGTCAGGGAGATGCAGAAATAGTACTTCAAGATCCACTACGTGTCCAAGGCCTTTTGTTCTTTTTGGCATCTGTTGTTTTGGCACAAATCTTTTTAGTTCTTAAAAAGAAACAGTTTGAGAAGGTTCAATTGTCCGAAATGAATTTCTAGATCCGCAAATTTATCAACA